CCAAGAATTCTTGTTATACATTTGTTCCAACCCTCAATTCTCTTTTCTAGATTCATCGATATTGAATCAATCGAACGCACTTCTAATACCTGTTCCACTTTTGGAAGACCCTGCGTTATATCACCAGATCTCGATTTTTCATATATAAATGTAACTAATATATCTCCTTCGTAAAGGATTTCCCCATAATGGCCATGAACAGTTGCTCCCGGGGTGGCCAGATAAGGCTTAGCTGATCGTATTACTACGGAGTCAACTTGAACAAATATAACTTGGCCCGATTTTAGGTGTGGTCTATTTTTAGTTATACACACATTTTCACAAATAAACTGTCCAAGACTTATTATTGTAGATGTCTTTTCACAATGATTGTGATGGCGAAAATACCAATTCAAATTCAATGGATTCAAAATAATGTTATTGCCTGGATCGGGATTATAAATTTTCCCATTTTCATCCATTGAATAATATTTAATTACTTGAAAAGTCTGTTTTAAATTGTCAAGTTGCAAATAGTTAGTTACCAAGATCTGATTATGAGTTAGTAAATGGGAAAATGAAAAAAAATTCGCAATTGGAGGGGCTGATCCTAAAGGGCCCAATGAATTCCTAATTGAAATTCGGGGATCTTTTTTATTTTGATTTTTAATTGATTCTTTTATTACATTGTGATATTTTACACCAGCGAATGGACCCATTCGAGAACAATTGGATGATAACAAAATTATCAATGATTGGAATTCCTTATTTTTATTCAACAACGTATGAATAGTTCCTTGATTTGGGTTAAGGAATTGTTGAATTCTTGCTTTGGAATAGGAATAAATGGAAGAAAATGGATTGATATTGGTGCAATCTGATCCATTATGAGAGAGCAATCCCGAACCCGATGGATCATTCCTTTTTACGATATACGAAATGGGGGATTTCACCAAGTCGATTCTTAGAAAATGTCGAATCAAACCATTTGTCCTTATTTCAAAAAAAGAAGCATGGGCTTCTTCGCTAGAAGAACTTTTTTTGTCTTGGTCCCAATTCAATACTAAACAAGTTCGAACTAATTGAATACTTGTATCAGAAATTCCTCGAATTGGTTTGCCCTTTCCATAAAGGATATAATTGACAACTCGAAGTCGAACATTGTCCCTTTCCTGCAACAGATCGGGGGGGAAAAGTGTTGCTAAATTTAGACCGTCTCTTTTTTCATATGTGATTACAGGACGAACCAAAACAAAATACTTTTTTTTGCTAGGTGTAATCCGTTGGACATAGATCCAATTTTTCAATTTTTTTGATTCCTTGGAATTTCTTTTTCCCGTTCCTGGTGGTATCGGTATCAAAACGCCGCTATGTCGGGATATTTTATCTGTCTCTCCAGGAAAATGGATATCTCCAGAAAAGATTTTAAGTTCAATTCCCTTTTTTTTTCTCTCCACCCGGACCAACCCACCCACTCGGCTTCTTATATTTAAAGTAATTTGTGTATCTATTCCAATGATACTATTGTTCTGTACCATTATGGAAGAAGATCCGGGTAAGATATGCACTTCTTCGGGAATGAAAAAAAATCGATCTACTTTCATTTGGTATTTTGGCCTAAATTCCTTAACCCCTCGATACTCAATCAAATCTTCCTTTTTGACGAGTGAATGCATTTCGATAGTCCCATATTTAGTAATTCCCGAACTCTTTCTTCTATATCGGGGATCGTCGAAATAAGAAAGAATACTATTTCTACGGAAAATTCCATTGATGGGGATTTCAATTGAGATGCCTGGGGATTCGTTCTCGCGTTCTTGAATCGATTGGAATGGCATAATCAATCTATTTCTTCGCCTCTTTGACAATAAATCAGAATTCTCGTGGAGAATGGCCGGATATATGCGATTACAATAACCAGTACATATGATTCGATTAAGGTCTAAATAATCAGGAATCCTATTTTTTTTTTTATCATAAAAATCCGAACTAAAGAATTTGTACCTCACCCGATCATTCGTTACTGAGAGTTTATAAGTATATCTTCGCTTGACAGAAAGAGAATGCGTGTTCATTTGATCTTGATCCTTGTGAAGCGAAAGGGAGACTAGACTCGATCTGCATGGCCCTCCTAATAATATCCATAAATGACTTGTTTTTGGTAATAGATGCACATTACCATATGTAAATTCGGGTGCATGATACACATCGGTACTCCAGTGCATTTCTCCGTCTGAGTCAGAATAAATATATTTTCGAACCTTCTCTTTGAAATTCAAAGTAGATGTTCCCGCGCGAATCTCAGCAATCACCTGTTCTGCTTCTACATATTGATCGTTTTGAACTAAAAGAAAACTTTTTGGTGGAATATTCACATTATGTAGAATATTTTCACTCTTAATAGTTACATACAAGTCTATAGAACATAGAAAGGCGGGATGTCCATGACGTGTACGTGTCGGATGAACTAAATCCTCATTGAATTTGATTTTTCCATTAGAAGGAGCTCTCACATGTTCTG